TACTGAAACATTTTTCAAATACAAAAGTTCAGTCTCTTCCCATGAATTGGTGAATTAGACAGTATTTTTTTGTACAAGATAAAAATCTTCATAAATTTCATCGTAAAGGTGAAATACTTAATACAAATAAAAATATGGGAGAGATAAAAAAGATGCAGGGTCGTTTGTCTGCTTGGCTAGTCAAGCATGGGCTAATTCATAGATCTTTGGGCTTTGATTACCAAGGAATAGAGACTTTACAAATAAAGTCCGAGGATTGGCATTCTATTGCTGTTATTTTATATGTATATGGTTACAATTATCTCCGTTCCCAATGCGCCTATGATGTAGCACCCGGCGGGCTGTTAGCTAGTGTATATCATCTTACGAGAATAGAGTATGGTGTGGATCAACCAGAAGAGGTATGCATAAAAGTATTTGTCTCAAGGAGGAATCCTAGGATTCCGTCTGTCTTCTGGGTTTGGAAAAGTGTGGATTTTCAAGAACGAGAATCTTATGATATGTTGGGAATCTCTTATGATAATCATCCACGCTTGAAACGTATCTTAATGCCTGAAAGTTGGATAGGATGGCCCTTACGCAAGGATTATGTTGCTCCCAATTTTTATGAAATACAAGATGCTCATTGAAGGATAAGAAACTAATTTCCTCTTATACAATTTCACATATTCAAGGATTCTACGTTCTGTTCTAGATTAACCAGAATAATGGAAGTCCCCTTTGTATTTGGGAATTCTATGTAGGCTAACAAAAAAAAAAGACAATGAGGGATTTGTTGGTATTCTCACATCCCATTTATTTGGTTTGAAGAATATTGGATTCTATTTATTTGTATCTCTTGTGTATTTCAATTCTTCTAGATGCGATTTCAACCAACTAAATTAACCCCTTGAATATGTCTTTTGAATATATATGAAGTATTAACATTCTTTTTGAACAAGAGGAGAAATAAAAAAGATGAAGAAATAGAATCTAATTCTTTTAGATACCTTATCTAAAAAATTCTACCCATCTATAAAATAGATGGGATATATCTCGCTGAAGTGGAAAACAATATGTATTTATTATGATCTAAACTATAAATATGAATGTCGATTCATATCAATTAATTTATAGAAGAGGGACTTATACAAATTAATCATGTGCCAGGAACCAGATTTGAACTGGTGACACGAGGATTTTCAGTCCTCTGCTCTACCAGCTGAGCTATCCCGACCAGTCCCAATGTAGCATCCTCATTTTATGAGAAAAGGGGGGTCTATGTCAATTAAAAGAAGGAAAGGGGATTACAAAGTTTTATCTAGGTACTAGAATTTCTTGGATCTTAAAAAAGAGTACTTTGTAAGTTTCAGTATGAGTAGTTATATCGATTGTAAACCATTCAAATGGGTATTTCTTGCTCATTTATATGTATATCATAAATAACACAAGATTTGTGATAAGAAAAGGGCTTTTCCGTCCAGATTGATTTCTAAGAGAATAGAGTAAATGAATAAGGTATTTTGAACCGCTAACGAAAAGGGGATAGGATAAATAGTTGGGGGATCAAATATATTTTTTGGGGATAGAGGGACTTGAACCCTCACGATTTTTAAAGTCGACGGATTTTCCTCTTACTATAAATTTCATTGTTGCCGACATTGACATGTAGAACGGGACTCTATCTTTATTCTCGTCCGATTAATCAATTCTTGAAAAGATCTATCAGACTATGGAGTGAATCATTTGATCAATGAATATTCGATTCTTTCTTCAATGTGGAATCTATTCTCTTCCGTTTTCATATAAAAAATACAGATTCAGTCGAGTCGTCATTAATCATTTGATATAGTATTCAATACGTATATATACGTTTATCCTTCACTTTATACTTTCGGAATTTTCGATGGAAAGATTTCTCTACTAATGCAGCCAACTCCATTTGTTAGAACAGCTTCCGTTGAGTCTCTGCACCTATCCTTTTTTCACCTTTGGTTTCGGAAAATGGGATTTGGCTCAGAATTGCCCCTTTTTATTAATTCCAGGGTTTCTCTGAATTTGAAAGTTATCACTTAGTGGGTTTCCATACCAAGGCTCAATTCAATTAAGTCCGTAGCGTCTACCGATTTCGCCATATCCCCTTCCTTTTGGTTTGAGATTAAAATTTCATTGTGATGTCGTTGCTTTTTTTCTTTCCTTTATTTTATACTGAAATCGTTGAATGCATTAGATACCGATTCCTATCTTGAAAAAGTGTTTTCTTTTTTTTTGATTTCTTATCTATCTTCTATAAGAGACCCCCATTTGGTCCAATCCAATATGATTTTATCATTTCTGTATCCCCAATTCAATATAGATTAATATATATCTTAGATATATATCTCCCTGTCAGCTTTCCAATGCAATTTTGAATAGTTGAACGGTCGATTCTTTTTTTGTCGTCTTAATTTTCGCCTTTATGGTTTATTTACTTTACATTACAACATTACATCTTTATGAATGAAAGCGGAGAATGTCTCATTAGTTAGAACTAATCATTCCTAATTAGAAATATATGATTATGATATAGAATCAAATAATATAAATATATAAATATATATAGAAGTATAAAAAAAGAATTCCAAATGGCATTTGGATTCAAAAATGAAAAATTTAACTAATTTAACTATCTAAAACTATTTACTATCTAATAGTAGATGATAATTCGAATTTAATCGAGTGATAAAAAAATCGAAATTCTATATCGCTATATTAATCGTTGTGCTCTATAATATTCAATAATTTATTTGAAATCCTATTTTATTCTTTTCTAGATCCAGATCGATTATGCATAGATAAGAAGTAATAGTTACTAACTAAGATTCTAATAGTTTATGGAATTCCTATCCATAAAAAATGGATATGAGCCCGCTTAGCTCAGAGGTTAGAGCATCGCATTTGTAATGCGATGGTCATCGGTTCGATTCCGATAGCCGGCTTTCCGATTTATTCAAATTTTTACGTAATTGATAATGTCTCAAAGAATATTAAATAAAAGGGTGTCGTCCGCCTTTTCCAAAAGCCATCAATTTCTAATTTATTAAGTTATAAGAATAAGACCTTCCAACTATGTCAGGAAGGGGATACCCTTTTCTATAATAGAAAAATAAATAGAAAGGAGTGTGGATATTTATCCAATTCATCTCATTCTTTTTTATAGTACACAAGCATGCTATTTCAATAAACTTCGCTTCATTTAGTTCAGTTTTGTTTTAGTTTAGGTTTTAAAAAATAAAAATTGAATAAATAAAATAGAAAAAAGAATTAAATTCATTCAAAATAAGAATAAGGAGTCTTTATGTCGCGTTACCGAGGACCTCGTTTCAAAAAAATACGCCGTCTGGGATCTTTACCAGGACTAACTAATAAAAAGCCTAGAGCTGGAAATGATCTTAGAAACCAATCACGTTCGGTAAAAAAATCTCAATATCGTATTCGACTAGAAGAAAAACAAAAGTTGCGTTTTCATTATGGTCTTACAGAACGACAATTACTTAAATATGTTCGTATCGCCGGAAAAGCCAAGGGGTCAACAGGCCAAGTTTTACTACAATTACTTGAAATGCGTTTGGATAACATCCTTTTTCGATTGGGTATGGCTTCGACTATTCCTGCAGCCCGTCAATTAGTTAACCATAGACATATTTTAGTTAATGGTCGTATAGTAGATATACCAAGTTATCGCTGCAAACCCCGAGATATTATTACGGGGAAGGATGAACAAAAATCCAGAGCTATGATTCAAAAATCTCTGGATTCATCCCCTCAAGAGGAATTGCCAAGCCATTTGATCCTTCACCCATTCCAACATAAAGGATTAGTCAATCAAATAATAGATAGTAAAGGGGTCGGTTTGAAAATAAATGAATTGTTAGTCGTAGAGTATTATTCTCGACAGACTTAAACCTAACTAAACTAAATAAAATAAGGGTTTGGACATTTTTCTGCCCTTTCGTCAAAGTAAATTAACCTAAGGTGAAGTAAGAAAATTCGGGTTTGACCTGAATTTTCTCGCTTTTATTTATCATAGACCGAAGGAATATTTTCATTCCTTCTTTACTCTTGATAGTTACAGCATTTTCTTTTCTAGTATTTTATGTGTCACAACAATTAGGAATAGGGAATCTATAGAAAAGAAAAGTCTAATAGTTGGAATAGTGTTATTCATTTCCCATTATTCTTAGTCAAATCGGTAAATTAAAACGGAAAGAGAGGGATTCGAACCCTCGGTAAACAAAAGCCTACATAGCAGTTCCAATGCTACGCCTTGAACCACTCGGCCATCTCTCCTATATAATGATTATGATCCCAAACCGAGTGAATGACGAGTCATTCATATTAATAATAGATTATTGTATCTAATAATAGATTATTGTATAGGTACGACTAATCTATTTTCACTATAAAAAAATCGAAAATTTTTCATCATAGGACGATTAGTCGATCTTTTTTCTTCTTTGGATCATAATTCCATGAAATTGAAGAAATTGACATAGTTCTTTTCGTTGATATGTTATACTACTACAATTGTAGTCCATTTGGATGAAATCTAATCGGGTTCAAATAGTTCTTATTGATTCCTGTCAAAAAAAGGAAGAATTGGAAGAAAGGAAAGGGTTCATATCTTTTTTTTAATAAATTTGTTTTTATGTTATTTCGTACTGTACAATTCTTTCCTTTAGTGGGATCATTTTCTTGCGAGAGGTTATGAGAAGAATTATAGAATGGATTGCTACCTATGCCTAGATCACGAATAAATGGAAATTTTATTGATAAGACCTTTTCAATTGTAGCCAATATCTTATTACGAATAATTCCGACAACTTCAGGAGAAAGAGAGGCATTTACCTATTACAGAGATGGTGCGATTTGATTCGTTTTTCTTTATTTTCATATTGATTCATTTCTATCAGTCTTATCAAAAAGACACGGAAACTTTTTTTCAAAAAATCTACGCTTGTTGAAGGTGAAGCTTGTAAATA